GAATTTTCAAATGAATTTGAATAAAACTTTCCTTCTGAGTTCTTATCAAAAATTAACGAAGTCAAATTAAAAGGATTCCAATTTCGTGTCTTAACTTAAATGAAATGAGCGGACTTTAATTGGCAGTATTCTATTAATTTGATAGTATGGTAAGAAAGAAATAGATGAATCCTTCTTTCTACCATACTATCGATCTCTTATTCTATAAAGTTTTAATCTATAATAAAGCTAGATTCTATAGATCAATCTACAACATTCTGTTCATGTAATATATTCTATTAATTTCATATATTGTATAGAATTGGCATAACACCCAATTCTATTTATTTGCTACATCTATTTGTTCCGATCAATCTGAGATAATTCTTATCTTAGAATTCTAATTCCTTTTCCTAATAAGGAAGAGGAAACCTCACTTATTTTTAACGCCCAAACCGTGATATGAAAAAAGTTGATAAAGGATAAATCCCCTTTATAAGATTAGAAACCAAGTGATAAATGCCCAATATGTGACTCGTCCGAAGCAAGATCTTATTATTGCATAGTCATAACTACTATAATATCATTTTTCATAGAAAGTTCGTATACACTTAACAAAACCACTTGTTCTTTGAACAGTAAAAAGTAAAAGCAATCAAACAAAAAAAGGGGTCTGGCCTTCCTCCATCTATAAAGATGGTAAGAGTCGATTCCATTGATTGAAATAGAAAATTTCGGTATGATTCATATCATAGATTACTCCATTTGACTCCACTGAAATTATAAATTCAGATATTTTTATTTTAAACAGTTCAAAACGCGTTGCAGAACGATCTCTAAAACAGTGATACGGTTTGATTCCTCAACTCAATTTAGTAGTACTTCTATAGCCCACTTCTTCCCCACACTACGAGTGAAAGGGAAAATGTAAAGATTACCATTAAAGCAGCCCAAGCGAGACTTACTATATCCATGTGAATTATGTCTCCTATCTCTATAAATACAAAGGAATTATTCCTCACTAATAATAGTGGAATCAATGGTGCAGAGTCAAAAAAAGGGGATTTTGATCGAACACTATTGAGAAACCAATCTGATTCTGATTTCGAATCGGGAAAGATTAAACACAAGCAAAATATCCCAAGGGAATGGGAACATGTGAATAATTAAGGCCTATCTTTTTGTTGACCCTCGTAAGTAAAAACGGAAAGGGAGAAATCACTATCTAGTACAGACCTCTATTTCCCCTAATACATACCCCCTTCCCGATTATCTCTGAGGGGTAGGGGGCTTGACTAGGGGTTATCAAAAAAAAATTATCCATATCGAATCTAATATTGATTGGATACCCCGGCGTTCATCTTGCGAGTCCGTCATATATAACGAAACTTCCGCCCCTTTCCAAAATTCTAAATGGAATCAGATTTATTAGCAGGCTCTACAATCTAATCCAAGATCCAGTCATTAGACAGTCCCTTAATATTCTATTAATAATAGAAGGGAATCATAAAGTCTTGAAAGCTCCCTACTATATAATAGATTATAATATTTCCTTGAATCCTATATGCGAACTAGGATTCACAACCTTTTCTTTTCGAAAAACCTCAGACCAAATGTTTAGAATCAAACAAAGTATCAACAGTCTCTTTCCTCTGTTTCTACCGGAGAATTATTCTCCGAGTTATATCAGCAGAACAGAAGAAAAAAAGAGATTTAGGGTTTTTTGTTTGATCAGGCGACACCCGGATTTGAACTGGGGAAAAAGGATTTGCAGTCCCCCGCCTTACCACTCGGCCATGTCGCCAAAATGATACAAAAATATTCTCGGATTACTGAATTTTTATTGTACTTGCATGTTGAGTCCTGTTTTCCTTAATCCTTTTCCTAAAATAAACACCCCCTTTTTTTTTTATTTTAATTTTTTTAATCAATAAATCATTCTCAATTTCAATTATAACAAAATATATGAGTCTATGTAAACCCCAGAACATAAATTACAGATATCTATTAGTTAGATATGTTGTCGATAGGGAATTATCATAAAATTATTCTACTTCATTTTTGCATTGAATAGAGATTTTCGTTTGATAAAGCACGACCCGGGCTGTCCTGAATAGAAGGTACTAAAATAAAAGAGAAGTCGGATATTATAGCCATCCACGTACGTGTTTAATAAATGCAACCCTTCTTATACACTTTATACACTTCCAATGGTATTCTACTCAAAAATAAGTAAAGTACAAATATCTCTCTTCTCTGCGAATCATTTTTTGAACAACGAAATTCATCGCTTAAGTGCTCAAAAAAGGGATTCTATATTGTTTCTGATTTTTGTGTCTTTATCTCCCAAATACTGAATCTTTTTATTTTTATCAAATTCAAATATGTAATATTATATAATTTGAATCATTTTATTTTTCTTTTGTCTATACAAAACCCTATAAACCTTAATAGGTCTAAGTGACAAAATTCTGTTTTTAGTACTGTTTTATCAATTGCTTTCCATGCAACTTCCAATTTA